GGAAGGCTACTTTCTGCTCTAGTAGGAGCTACCTTAACTATTCCCTTACTGTAGGACCCGAATGAGGCAAAAAAAGATAAAAAAGGGCTATTAACCCGCTTACTCAGCTGCACAAGATCATGCTGCTGTATGAAATTCGAATGCTGGACGAGGAAGAAGATCCGCTGGTCGTAGAAGAGGAAACCATGCCGAGGACGAGGTCACTTGCTTATAAAAGTTACCTGCCATTGAAAAGAGGGGACACGTTAAAGCTGCAGCAAGCTAAAGCAACTCCCACTTCTTCATAGTCCATTCTACCCGTATGGATCGGTATAAATTGAAAAGGATGTCCTAACTTGTCCATTCATTTCATAATGTAAGTGCATAGGCCTATACGTCAGCCGGATCCCAGGCTCCAGGGCCCATCTCTTTCATATTGGCAAGCCAAAGAAGATATCCTAGGTGACTACACCGATGAAGAATTGGCTTCCATGAAAGATAATCTAAAAAAGGGAGAATAGTAAGCATAAGCATCCGAATCAGCAGACGCAGCGGCTGCAACTGGACCTGGAGAATAATTCCTATGCTCTCTTAGCGCTATACTTTAAAAAAAAATGTTTGCTTGAAGCCCTCTCGCCCGTGTGATTCATCTCTTTCGCTTCCCGATTTGTGATATAAAAATGCGGATAAGGCTTATAACCAACCCCTTTTGTGTTTTTAAGGACACCCGACCCGAACCATCGATAGAGGAACATGCGATATAAGCAAAGATGAATGCTGAAATCTGTAATAGCAAAGAAGAAGCGATTTAAGTGAAAAATATCTATATCTAACTAAGATTGATTTATTCTTTGGGGCTTGAAAGCAATCTACCTTTAGCTAATAGCTAGATTAGTTCTCCCCAATACTGATGAGTTGGTCGAGCACCTTGTCCCCTATTCCTTCGATCGGAACTGGCAACTTAACGTGTTCCCACCTTCCCTGGGGTATCCCCTCCCCGTCTTCGTTTGTAGAGTAATCTTCCCTCCTTAGTAAGTACCTCAAAAACCTTTAAGTAGAGTGAGTTCCCTTGGGAAAGCTACCTTATGTTGGGGATCCTTCCTCTGTTGAGCTAGGAACCTACCCACTTTGTAAAGCTTCTCCAGATTCTGTTATTAAACCCGCTAAAAACTACAACTAGACTACCAGTAGAGGAACTTAACGGGCAAGAAGACCTAATAATAGGAAGAAAAAAAAGGTGCTATCCCATTCCGGATCGAGCAATAAGTGAAGGAGCTTGACCAATCCCAATGAGGGAAGTTGCTGAAAGAGAAGCGGAAAGGAAGGTAGCAGTAGTTTAAGAATGTAGCTTACTAAGTTCCAGCAGCGAATTCAATGGCAAATCTAGGCGTGGATCGAGATTGAGTCCATGTTCGAGCGCATGCATTAAAGCCAGAAGCAAAGGTAGAGGTAGCGGCCGTTGATTCAGAACCAACAATAGTTGATTGCATACCCAGTTGTCCTCGTTTACTTAGATTCAGTTGGAGCTCAAAAGCTTGTTTAAACATCCGAGGCAATTCGAGTACCGGAGCTCGCAGCAGAGCCTGTGGCAAAGGCAGACTTTTTGGTTCAATTTCCAGTTTCAGTTCGAGAACCAATGCCAGTGGATCCCCCCTAGACGAATTTTTTGGTAAAGGTTGGAGCAAAGATGGCAGCAGCTGGAGCAAGCATAGTAGGTAGCTAGAGCATAGGCAGAGACAAAGCAAGCGCCAGGGTGGGAGGAAAAAGAAGGAAGCTGAGAAGGGCAAGGCAGGGAAATAAAGGCATTACCAGAAGGAAAGTAGTCCAACTCAATGTCTTACGCATCAGTGGCATTTGAATGAAAGCAGTAAGTCAGTGGCCAAGAATCATCGATTTTTTAGTGACCGGCTCAAGGGAATTTCTTTCAAAACGATCCCCACTCTTCGTCTTCTCGAAAGGAAGCGAGTGACGAGAGGGTAGCAAAGAGAGGACCACTCTTTAGTAAGATAGCAGCCAGTGAAAGAGTAGAACTTATTCTCTCCATTCAGAGAGAGTAGAGCCCATTCCTTCATATGCTTACAGTAGTATAAGGAGTCCGTTCGTGCCTTCCCCCGGAAGTCACTTCACTCATGTATGTATAGTGCATACGAGAACTCTTATAAGTGTTGGTTATAGTTATTATCTCTAGTTGAGTTAACTGAGTGGTCTTCCGCACACTAGTAGTAGGGACTTTTTTAACCTTTACTTAAGGCAAGCCTATTATATTAGAGTCAGTATAAGTAAGGTAAGGTACGCCCTCCCTTTTCTATTAGGGAAGCTAATCACTTTTCCATCGTCTGGCATTGGCTTAGTTCATTCTCCACGCGGGAGGCCTTACGCGACATTCACAAGCTAGCCCTACTTATGATGGGGTAACTAACCTATAAAATGGTCTTTCTATTGTATGGGCGAATTATGAAAGCTTTCTGGCTCTCGTGTGAGCTAAAAGACCTTGCTCAGAGCGGTAGATGTGTGCATCAGTACAAGGCTAGAAAGCGAAATAGATAGGGGATTACCCGGCTTGTTCTTAGATAGGGCAAGTGCTCTAAGAGTGAAGCTAAGGAAAAGGAGTAAGCCCTATTCACAGCGTCTGCTCTGCCTCTATCATCTACGTAAATTTGTGATTCCGGAGGCGCGAAGGTTTATTTTATCGGCCGATTCCCCTTTCGTCATAAGGCGTAGGGCTCTCTTGGAAAGTCATCCGATCCTGCACTACCGCCTAGGAATGCACTTTCTCCAGAACCTGAAAGGTGCCCCACAGACTATTAGCCACAAGTGGGAGTCTTCTATCAGTTTAGTACTCTCCGTTCTCGCTTTCTTAAAAAGTAAAGTAAGGACTTACACCATCCGGGGACCGGCTTAGGCTTTCGCGAAAGCACGGCGGAGGCTTCTCATCAACTTACTCTTACTGAAGATTAAGAAAGAGATAGAAAGAACTCTTCTAAAGCACTTACTTCTTCCCTTTCCCTACGCTCGTGCCTTCCCCAGAAAGCTCAGATGCGAAGAAGGGACCATAGCCCTAGTTCGGTGCGATAGGATGAACCATTGATTGAGCTCTTTCCTTTCTTTCTAATCCGAATAAAAATCCATGTCGCCCTCCCTAACCCTAGTTACTTTAATATCATACCTGGAAAGAGTAAAGCCAGAGCTAGTCTAAGAGCTAGCGATTCTCACCCTAGGGTTAGGTATCATAATAGAGTAAAGTAGGACAGAACGATTAGCTTAGCTGTGAACAAGAATCATTCAATCAGCTCCAGAGCTGGGAGTTCTCCTTCTTCTTTTGCTATTTCAAATAGGATATGAATCGAATGAAGAAGAAATGAACTTAGATAGAGATAGAGGCAAGGCAGAATAAGCGATGTTGGAGGCAGGGCTCCTAGAAGAGAAGCTCATACCTTAATGGGACTTGTAGCTCTCTAAGGCAGGCAGCTTTCTCTTCCCTCCATTCCCAAGTAATGGGATAGAGTCCGGCCTTTCCCTTTCATGGAGGTAAATAAATATCCTTACTATGCGATTCACTAGGGGAGGTATACGGAACACAGACCCGCTAAAGAAAAGACACATTAACGGTTTCTATCTTAACTCATCTATAGGGCAGGGCACGCTTCACAAAGATAGGAGATAGGAAAGGTTCACGCCTCACAAGAGAGAGATGCGAGTGCGCTAGTCGGTCTTACAGACAGGGGCGAAAACAAGAGAGGAAAATAGGATCTGTTTTGCTTGAAAATCTTACAGCCTAACCACGAAAAAAATGCGAGATGTCTTCAAAGTAAGATAGATGTGCCGCTTTTCTTTCTTGGCAGGTTCAATATCTATCCTTAGCTTTCATGGTCAGTAGTTGATCAGTCGCAGCTTGGTTGTCTATCTCTAAGAGGGATGGTCCAATCCATCTGATCTTTTCCTTCACTCATGAATCCGGTTGGAAAAGAAGGAATAAATTTCCATGGAATACAATAAGTCGCATAAACCCCGTAAAATTGAATGCTATTAGTCAGAAGCATCCTTTTTGGACGCAAATCGCCCTGGCTGTAATTCCCGATATTGAATTCATTCAAAAGATTTGTGTACCGGATTTCCTTCGCTAGCCAACCGCGCCTATTTGCTTGATTGATTGGCTTATACATTTCCTTATAAGTCTCTTATAGCCTGCCATATACTTGATTATTATATACCACGCCGTATACAGAATATCTCCTCCTCTGCCATATACAGGATTGCTGTAACTGGTGCAGGGGCGGGGCAACTACTCTTTCTAAAGGAAGGGAAGGGATTACCTGCAACTGCTACTGCCAGCCTTTAACTTGCAGGAGACTTTTTGTTTCAGATGAGAGATGAGCTGGACCGGGAACCAATATTTACATAAAAGAATTTTTTTACCGGGCAGATGCAGGCAATTAACGATCTTACAGGTATACGCAATAGAAAGATATAGCTTATGAATGCCTTTTTACTAAATCGGCTATTGAGCCAGAGTCCTGCACTCAAGAGAGCAAGTCTGGAACTCCATAACTAGAGGAATCGGGACAGACTGATAGAGCCGGAATGAAGAAAAGAAGGACCGGATGGGCTCAACCAAGCAAGAAGACTTTTTAAAAATTCTAGTGACGGAGAGATGACGGGAACCAGTATCGAATAAGCAAAAGAAGGGAACCAGTAAACAAGCAAGACAGCTAAGCAGAAATCGAGATTGATAGGACAACTGATTGATTGCGCATTAGAGACTGAGGTAGTCTTCCTCTAGAGAAGGAAAGCAAACAAGCAACAAGGGATGCCATTAAGCAAGAGGAAGCATGCCTGAGCTAACACAAGGCAAGAGCAGATGAAGTTGACGTCTAAAAGGCAAATGGAAAGCATTTTCAGGCAGGCAACTAGTTACAAAGACCCAGAGGACCAAGGAAAGTCTAGTTTTTTACTAATAATAAACTTCTTCTGCGAGGATGCCTTTAAGCAACCAAAACTGAAACTAGCACGCCCAGATTTCTACTTACAAGTTGGGAGATTCCATTCACGAAGTATTCGATAAAGAGAATGCGAGTGAGAAGGACTTGGACAAGACAACGGATGACGCACTAATTGCACCTCCTGGTACTAAGAACTCGAGTGCCGATTGCTGCATGAGTGTTTTAAAAAACAGTTCTCGCTATTGTAGATTTACGAATTTACGGAATGTTGTTCACACCTATGTTGATCTACCGCTGCTTTACACGTCCCTGGATAGGCGCATTTTACCGGAAAGAGATAGACGGGCAGAAGATCAATGAAAAAAGAAAGACTAGCTAGCGTGAGCGGGAGGAGTCTACGACAACCAATACTTATCCAATGAAATTTCCAATTGCAGCAGACTTGGACTGAGCAATTGAAGTGAAGACCTCAGGTCTAGGGGATCATTGCATTTGAAAGCAGCGCTAGAACCTATAAGAGCTGTAAACAAGTGAGATAGGCACGTAGTAAAGAAGGGCTTAACCCCTTACTAATGGAACTACTAGCAGCTGGAGGGGCAGGATAGGCTAAGAAGCCAGGCAAGGCGGGAAGAGGGTGCAAGATAGATATAAGTGTTATTCGTTGGATGGGACGGACTTACTTCCTAAAAAAGGAACTAGAAGATGGATATTGCGGAACGCTCAAAGGATAGCGACGGGGTGGGATAGGTTATTAGGGGATTTAGTTGGATAGCTAATGAGGAAATAGAAGAAAGTAAGTTCCTGCGCTTACCTGATTCATCTAGCAACCAATCTATCTCTGGTTCACCAGAGTGACGATTTCTTTATGAATAGTCGAATAAGTCATTTAGAACTATATTAATAACCAATATACTTTGTTCCTGGACCTGGAGTGATAATAAGATATAAGTAAGTTTTTGGTCTGGATATACCCAATTTAAAAGTATAAAGACATGGTTAGTCTAGAGAAAGAAAGAGATTGCCATAAAATAGTTTTGCTAACAGAGAAAGTATTTTTCTTGTTATTAGGGTAGGGCCAACCCTCATTACCGAAGCTCCAAGGAGATTCACCAAATCGTCTTGAAAACTTGTCTGGTAAAGAATTTCCTATCGTGCTTGAGGATGAAGTTATGGATGAGTCTTTTCCTAGAAGTATGGCTTCCACAGACTACAATCCAAAAAACCTTCCTTAAACCGTGTTGCTGCTTTACCTTATCGAAAGACTGGAAAAGCGCGTATCGCTTCTTTTTGTCCCATCAGGTGAAACCTTCTCGATCCCCTAATTTCCATTTAAAGGCTACCGCCTGTGCTTAAAAACGGAGTAACTGTGCGCGCTATCAGACTGAGGATAAGTTCATCATCACTAAAAACCCTTCTTTCTATAGTCGTATACGTAATAGACGTTATTGTTCGCTCGATCTGGCATGATGAGAATCGAAGATCAAAGACTTCGCCATCTCGGTTGCTAAAAGCAAGTTCAAAAGAGTTTACTGGGAGCCGACAAGGGAAGAATAAAAGCCCGGTTGGAAACCTTTATTTTGCCTAATCTAAGTTTCACACAAGGTTTAATTGAATTTGAGGAAAAACTACTTCATTTGATGGACTGGCCACAGCCACGTAATAGATCCCTCTTCACTGCCAATGGAACTAGCAAGATTATAAATGGAGGGTCTTAGTCATTAACTACCCGCCCCTTCCTTCGATTCTACTATGTGCCGATTTATTAGTCCAAAGGGAGACTTTACGGGGTTGATACGGGATACTTTTTGTCCTTTTTAAAGGGATATCCTTTCCAGCACTATTAGACACAAGAACAGAAAGCACTCCCCTTATTACGTCTGAATGCGGTTCCATGCTTACACTGATTATAAGGTTTGATTTTAAGGTTCTTATACTTACTGGCGAGGAAGCAGCACAGATGCAAACCGGGGAAGGTCCTGATCCCACTCAACAACAATTGCTGAAGGAAGTCAGTCAGCTACAGCAAGAATGTCGCCCCCACAAGTGAAAAATGTGCTTGTGAAGCTTTCTAATGTAAACAAAGGAGCAGAAGTAAGCCAAGTAAAAGACTCTAAGGTTTAGGAGAATAGCTTTCCCCGCAGGGCACCCCTCTTATAGCGAACACCAAACTGTTGGCATTTACAAGTATATGGTTCCAAAACTGTCTATCAAGTTGGCGGATACCAAACTCTTATCTAGGAGCAGGCGAAGACCTAAATAATATATCTTTCTAGCGGACAATCTATCTATTAGTCGGTTAGCGGATAACTAGCTATTAGTGCTTTCCTAACTTCTAGCCAGTATATTAGTTGAGTCATAAAGGCTTCCCGGAGCTACGAAAGAAAAAGCAATCAACCCAAGGAGGACTAGCTAGTCTAATGCTAGGTGATTCCTCTCTATCAATGACTGAGGCTTAATACGGTAATTCGCTAATTTAAATGAAAGAGCTGCTAACTACATAAGGCTGCTTTTCCCGCTCTGTCTTCGTTGATTGACTCTAGAACATTCCCAACTATAGATAGGGCTCAAAGCAGTAACCAGCTCTATCTGCTCTTCATCTTTCGATGACCCTATTGCATTTCGAATGAGAACACCATATCTTAAAATCCCCATAGATTATAGAAGGATTGGATCACAAGTGTGAATTGTCTGACATGGTGATTCAGGCCATTGATCGAGTTTAAGTAAGAAGAAAAACCTTTGGAGTTGCAGTGCCACTTGGATGGAGTGGAGCGCTTTCTTGCATGTTTTCCCTTTTTGGGGTTATAGATAAAAGATAGATGTCTTTCCATGAGAGAGAATATTCCCGAGGAGTGCTAATTTGGCAATTTTTTATAGGGCTAAATAGATGGATTTCTTTCATTTCCAGGCTAGCTCCCCTTCCAACCATCGGCGTATCCGCTTCCAGAACTTATGCTTTATCCAATCCAGTTTGTGAGTCTATTCCCTTTGGTTTCTGATCTCTCTGTCCCCCCCAACCATACAGAAGATAGGAAGAGTAATGAATTACTCCGCGGTCGTGAAAGGGGATTTCTTTTTAGTTGACAGTTAATAAAATATAGTAGTTGGCACCAAGAGAACATTTCCAATACGATGCGCTTATTTGCATAAGTGAAGTCTGGCTTGCTTATACTTAGAAATGTAATTATTTTAAGTCTTTCTTTCTTTTTTTCTTACTATCCCATCCTGCCTTAGCCTATGCTTTAGGCCTTTTCAAGTAAAGTCCGAGACGAAACTCCCAATTCCTACTTCGCGAAATAAGAGCATCTTTTATGCCGTTGGCCGAGCAATTATCATTCCTGTATTTAAAGTGAGAGCTAGAGCGCTTCTTTCTTTTCTGTCCATTCAAACAGGTAACCTTCCGCCTTCCTTGTGTCCTTTGATAAAAGTAGTAAGAGTTTAGCTATCTTTTCTATCGTATTCTCGACCTCAGATTAAGCTTTGTTACCTTTTTAAGCTAGAGTGCAAGGTTTAAGGAATAAAACAAAATCTCGGTCTTTGGAGTCCTTTTGCTTACTTTCAGTAGCCCGAACCAGAGTCGACTTCTTTCACCTGCTAAAGTGGTCCACCTATGAGCTATCAGGCTCACACACATTCGTCGGAAACTCAAGAAAAAGAAAAAGGCGAACATTCTATGGCTTCTTTGAATCTCATACTTTTGAGTCTTTTTATCTCATAGCGCTGATCCCCGGAGACTTCGGGCCAACAATACGAACAGGGGGAAAAGACACTACCACTAGTGGTATTCAAAGACAAGCTCAGGGGTGCAAATTGAACCATGCGAATTGGCCAAGGAAGAATCCCACGACTTAAGTAAGACAATAAACGGAATGGTCCTACACACTTGAAGCTAAGAAATGCAGGTAGTTTACTTACTTAGTGCTTGCATTCAGGATTTTAGATCTTCTAACTTCTAGAGTACTGGACAGCTTACGAATTACGGACTGGAAAAAGGGTCTACGTTCAATCTAGCTATGGCGGACTTAGAGACCACATTCATGGTGCTTCCCCCATCAATGACCAACTTGCAAGTTTTCTCACCACATCTAATGAAGGTGTGGAAGATATTAGTGCGCTTCCACTCATCATTGTCAACAGCAGTAGACAAGATACACCTCACAACGTTTACATGGTGATCATCAACCTAAAAAGCATCTCTCATCTCATCCCCAGTCTAATGCGTCCAAAATTTGATCCTCACTCTCTGGTGGGTCACTAGACTCATGTGCTAAAGCTAGGGCACGTTGAGGACAACGAGCAGCGATGTGACCCCTATTATGACAGTGATGACACTGTATGGAAGAACCACTAGAACGGGACTCACTAGAGGAACCACCAGGACGAGGATGAAAGGAATTGGACTCTCTATTCCTAGCAGTGCTATCCCTAGGGGCTGACTAAACATCATCAGTGAGAAGAAACGTCTTGCTTGCATACACTATATTAAGAAGTAGTCAATGAAATGGCCACACCCATTCGCCTTGACCGGATCATAGCCTTAGCAGACTAGGGAACTCCCCATCAGAACCAATCGGCATCTTGACCTGCTCATCCTCTCGCTTTGTTCCTTAACACATGCGTATAATTAGTTGAAGTGATTTAATTCGAGTCCTACAGACCGAGCGTGCCATCAAGTAAAGAGAGGTTCCGCTTCCCTTAGCCACTAAGGATTTAAGAGGCGATCTCAACTACTACCTATGTCATTTCTTTTGAGGGGGCTTTCCTTATAAGTTCCCCACACCACAGGAAATTTATCCGAAAGAACGTATTATGTCGATCTAGTCTGTTGGCCTGCTGCCTAGGATGATTCATGCTAGACTTCCTTACAAGAGTCTATTGACATAGAATCATCAGGGCTTGCATCATATATAAGAAGGGCTTACCGCTGTTGGGGAGGAAGATAAATCAATATAATTCAGAGCTCTGGTTTTTTGTTCCTCCCTTGTAATAACCATTTTTATTTTTCGGAGTTTGCAGCGATAACTTGTCTACTAGACGACCATAAACTTGAATCTGTCTATGGGTAGTACATATATAATCTCCGATCGTGGAATATTAATCTTTCTTCCCACGGAGCGGTAACTAGTAGACTGAAAGAAAGGCTATTCCCTACCCTCCACTAACGGAACACTTTAACGAATCTCAAGGAATTCCCTGGTATGTCCTGGATGCCCTCAAAGGGAATCCTGTCCTGGTAGAAAACTAAATTGAATTGCCTGGACAAAACCTTGAAAGCGAGGGCTTTCTCTTCCTGCTCTTCTTTCTCCGGGGGGTCTGAGGGGGAAGGGAAGTCCGTGATCTTCTTTTCAGGATCAAACTGGGATAACTCCTTATAAGACCACCGTCTTCTCTTCTTCATCTGCACCTTCAATCTGGCACGACCGCAGTAGACAGTGGAGGGATGAATTATTCTCGCTACGCTCCTTGCTTTGCTACTGGATTGGATATTTGATTCATTCATTCAGAAACCCTGGCTGGAGCCGGGCTAAAGAGAGAGCTAAGGATAGAAGGAATGAAAAAAAAGAGAACACCCCGAGGGAGGAGACTGTCCTTCTCAGATTCAGAGGCGGGAGGTTACCGGCTTTCTTCGAAGTTAGGTTAGGGTTTGGGGAAAGGGTTTCACCCAGAGATTCCACCTCAACTGAAAGCGAATACGGATCGGTATCAAGATGCGCGGATCAGGTTTATTTAGTGGGAATGGCATATTCCAAAACCATATAATGAGAAAGGGCATACCTATCTCCTTACTTATTCGTCTTTAACTTCTTCCTGTGAGTAAGATCCTATGAGATACCTCCTTCTATAAGAGGATAGGCGAGATGCAAGACTGTCCTCCCTTCCCTAAAAAGGAAGGGGACTTAGCTACTAGTCCGAAAGCCAGAAGCCGAAGGAAAATGAAAGAAGACTAGGGAAAGAGCGGCTAGCTAACTAGAAAGCCGAACTTATAAAGTCTATTACTAAGATTCCCACTTCAAATCCCAGAAGCCAGAGAGGAAGAAGTCGGATGGAGAGAGGCTCCCATCTCCCTTTACGTTTCCTATATACTGAATGTGATGAAGGAGTAGTCCCCTTTTTACCCAGGGCTACTAACCCAAGCACAGGAGACAGAAAGCAATCAAGTCATTGACAGGGGCATCAGAGCGAGGGCGAGTATGCGAAGGCTTTCCTGTCTCAGGGAATGTATAATAGCCGGCGGGCTTCATTGCTTTCCTTCTCTGTCTGGCTGTTTAGTAGGAGTCGCTAACGAGTGAATGTGTATCCGGCCCATTAGCTCTCCTCAGCGAGTTCATGCTTTTCCTCTTGTATAACCATTCCCTACGCCCGCAGGACGTATTCCGTCTAAGCGAGGGTAAAAGGTGTAGAAGCATTTGCCTATGGCTTGCTTCTTACTTCCTTCTTTTGTCTTTGTTTGCTTTCTTCTACTGTTATAGGGCCGAGGAAACTGGGGGGTGGGAGCCTACTCAGGCCTACCTCCTTATTACTGCGTTCCTAAGAAGACAGTGAACCCTCACGGTCAAGAGTAAAGAATGAGTTATTCATCTAAGAAAGTTGCTAGCGGAGGTTGTGGTAGCCTGTTGATCACGTGAGCCGCTGTCTTCATGCACTCTGCCCAATTCATCTAATGCTTGCTGGCGAAGCTAACTAGCAAGGAAAAAAAAGGCCTTGGCGCGCTAGAAGCATCAAGTGGGACAGCAGGTTAAGTGAAGTTGCAAATGGAAAGAAGAGGGGGTCCTCTTTCACTGGTGCAGAAGATCATATTGGATGGGCTGATGGGGCTGCCTAGCAATCCTCTCCTGTTATTGTGTTGGGCAGTATGCTCTGGGTCGGGAAGAACCATGCCAGATCTAATGAGTGTCCTTGGCTGATTGGCTACTAAGGATGATGGATTACTCTAGTCTTTTTTATTGCTAGGCGGATTCATGTTTGAAATAGTATGTTTCACAAATAATTCATCTTCTTCTTGCTCACTGAAACTCCTTCGCTTTTTACTCTTCTCGGGAAAGGCTGGTCTGCTTGTGTAGCTCAATTCCAAAGCGTAGCTAAAGCACCTTTTTGGGGCTAGGCATAAAAGCTATCTAGGCGCATGTCTTCTTTATTACATTTTCCCACCGGGAAAGCCCTTTTCCAGCACTCGTTCAGGGAGGGTCGAATAGCGGAGTGGAATTCAACCTGATCTCCTCGCCTCGGGAACTCTGTCTGGCTTAGCTAAATGTAAAAGCCCTTAAAGAAGAAGAGCGAAAAGCAACTATATTTCCGGCTTCAAGCTTATCCGATGACAGTGGAGCAGCATCGGGATTTTTCCCAGCTTGTGTTCAACGAGTTCCATCGACCTTACTTCGGCTTCCTTTAAAGGTAGCCCGGCGTAATGGACGAGTCCTTAAAGGAGGGAGGAAGAGGAGAAAGGTTAAAAGAAAGTCGAACAAATAGAATCGGAGGGCTAACACTTGAGATTAGAATAGAAGAAGGATTTGTCCCAACCGCTACTTATCTGAGATCAGCTATTTCCTTATGTGCGATAAAATACTAGATATCATTTCTTAGGGAGCGCAGAGAAGACTCTTCCTTTGAAAGAAGGTTTATGACAATGAATGGTAAAAGGGGTAATCAGGGGACAACAGAGCACGGAAAAACGCAATCAAGCAACGGAGGTCGAATTCCATTCGCTCCTCTCCTTTCAGTCGCTTCCTTAGAAGCTCCTAGACTTTATAAGATCGAAAGCATTAGGGTCGTAGCGTGAATGTGCACAGAGAAGGAGCAAAGCAGTCCCAATGCCCACAGATCCACTATTGGGTTGTGACAGTGAATCAGATGAATAGATTGTCTCTCTTTTTTCATTTTTAATTGATAGAGCCGAATCCCCTAAGGTTGAAAGAGCTATGCTAGCATTGGTCACATAGGCCGCTTAGGCTCTTTGCAAGAATGCCTTGTGAAAGAATAGGGATAGGTCAATTAGACTTATTTAGTTAAGTATGCCATCAGTAGCAAAGACTGGAGTGGCTCAAGACGCAATGAAAGGCTAAGGCAAAGGAAAGACACCATTTATGTACCAATTGGCTCCTGTAGATGGAACTTATATCACTAACTTCATGTGGTAAGCCTAGCATGCAACGCTGTTCAACTAAAAACGTGCTAGACCTTTATTACCAAAATTCATTTGATGTGCCCAGGGATGGTCACAGTTGAGGAAAGATCAGCTTCCTCTTGCAGTTCTGCACTCAGGTATAACAGTGATTTAAAGCCTTTCCTTTAGAGCGGGCAAGCCCTTTTTATGTTAGTTGGCAGGGTGCTAAACCCCAGTTGTTGGAAACCAACCTCTATTAAGCTTGCATCCTCTTTTGATAAATATATGGTCTGGAAAAGAGCTCCATCTGCTTCTCTTCTGGTTCATTTCCCACTGACCCACCTATCGGCTTGAGTAGCAGTCCTTCCATTCCATCGAGTGGGAATTGCCATCTATACAATGGGAGTTGCTGTCGGTCCAATGGCCTATTCAGTCCTTTTTTTTTGGCTCCGAGGCGTTATCGCTACCCGCCTCTGAAGGTAAGTGTCTGCCTTCCATTAAAAATCCGGGGGACTCCGTCTTAGCTAGATATTCAATTAAGTAAGGGAAGGGGATCTTCTCATGAAGAGTGCTCTATCTAGGCATGTTAGCTAAATTTGAGGATAGCAGATTCGCCTTGACTTTCCTGGGGGTCGGGGTACTCAAGATAGTATCAGCACCTGTTATTGCAGTAGTCGTCCCTTCCAGGGAGTGTGAATTATCTTCGATTCCAGCCAGTCGTCTTACTTAAGGCCTTCCAGCAGGCCTTTTATTGAGCAAGTCAAGTAGTCTCTCCTCTCTCTCCCCTTTCAAGACTTTCAGTCTATTTTTAATCTGAGCGTGAGAAAGCAATTCATCTAGTTTCATTCCTTTTATTTTTTCTCCTTTTGTAATCACTCGCTTAATAAAGAAGTGGGAGAGAGATTAGCCTTCTAGCTTAAAGTGTTAAACATAGCATATTGCCTTTCTTTTCTAGTACAAGCCAAAGCTATAGCTTTTATTTTACTCCCAAATTTAGGAGGAGTGGAGAGGGCCCAGTGATCTAGTTCTAGTGCTAGGGTATGGTATCTATTTTCATTTTAGTCCTACTTCCAGCTGGTTCCGACAAGTTCCGCTCCAGTGCTTATTGAAATTGAAAGCGAGCGAGTAGAAAAAGAAGTGAAAGCAAGGGCATATTGAAATCCAGTTGGCAAGGAAAAGGAATAAGAAGTGGTTTTATTTTCCTTGCTGGGAAGGTTCTAGGATTCTCTTCTCGGGAAAAAGCCAGTCCTAATTGAATCCCCTGTACCTGGGATTTATGTTCAATTGCTAAGCTCCTAGATCTGTAGGAGTCTAAGTCCAAATAGTAGAAGCAGCAGTATAGTATGATGGCAAAGTCCATAGGGCAGTTTTCTAGTATGATTAGCAAGCCCTGAGTCTGTGTAAGTCATTGTGAGAAAAGAAAGGGAGCCTTTAATAATATTATTAAAGTAAGGCACAAAGTACTAGGCTTATAATACAGAGACTGGATGTAAAGGGACGACCAGGTACTTAATCGATGGAGCAATTCAATAGTATGCTGTACTGGAATACGTGACATTCTTCTTATTACTACTAGTATCCTCCTTGCCATTCCCATCTTAGTCGTTCCTATTGGTTTGATTACTCTGATCCCGATGGTGTGAGAGTGGCTTTTGCCTAACTTTCATAGCTTTCGGTGAAGAGCTCGGGAGCTAGGTTAAGACCCTTAGGAGACCCTGAGTACAATACCTTCTCTTTTTCCTTTCCTTTGTCGGACATTCAGCGGCAAAGGGCTTGGGGCTCTTCTTCTCCCTTCTCAATCAATAGCGTCAGTGAAGTGCTTTCTTTTCGATTGTGCTTCTCTTAGGAAGAGTAGGGGCTTCGGGACTATGAATCTTTAAAGATTAGGTCAGAACTACACTTGCTGCCTTGCTTGCTCCCAGCTTTCCCGATGAGCGAAGGTGATAAATCATCAATGCGGCTAGGAAAAGCTTAATCAGG